GTTCAACACATTGTTGTACGTAGAACAGATTGTGGCACCATTCGAGGGATTTCTGTGAGTCCTCAAAATGGGATGATGCCGGAAAGAATTTTTATCCAAACATTGATTGGCCGTGTATTAGCAGACGATATATATATAGGACCGCGCTGCATTGCCATTCGAAATCAAGATATTGGAATTGGACTTGTCAATAGATTTATAACCTTTCAAACACAGCCAATACTTATCCGAACACCATTTACTTGTAAAAGTACATCTTGGATCTGCCGATTATGTTATGGCCGGAGCCCTACTCATGGCGACCTGGTCGAATTGGGGGAAGCTGTAGGCATTATTGCGGGTCAATCGATTGGAGAGCCGGGCACTCAATTAACATTAAGAACTTTTCATACCGGTGGAGTATTCACAGGGGGTACTGCAGAACATGTCCGAGCCTCTTCTAATGGAAAAATAAAATTCAACGAGGATTTAGTTCATCCCACACGTACACGTCATGGGCATCCTGCTTTTCTATGTTATATAGACTTGTATGTAATTATTGAAAGTGAAAATATTAGGCATAACGTGACTATTCCACCCAAAAGTTTGATTTTAGTTCAAAATGACCAATACGTAGAATCAGAACAAGTGATTGCTGAGATTCGGTCGGGAGCATACACTTTCAATTTTAAAGAGAGAATTCGAAAACATATTTATTCTGACTCAGAAGGAGAAATGCACTGGAGTACCGATGTATACCATGCGCCAGAATTTACATATAGTAATGTCCATCTTTTACCAAAAACAAGTCATTTGTGGATATTATCAGGAGGTTCGTGCCGATTCAACGCAGCCCTCTTTCCACTCCACCAGGATCAAGATCAAACGAACGTTCATTCTCTTTCAGCTGAAGGACAGTATATTTCTAGTCTTTCAGTAAATAATCATGAAGTGAAACACAAATTCTTTAGTGTTCATTTTTCTGATAAAAAAGAAATTCGTATTCCTCATTATGCAGAATTTTATCGATATGCGGGTCATTGTAATCGCACATTTACTGCTATTCGCCACGATAATTTTTTATTGACAAAGAGGCGAAGAAATAGATTCATCATTCCATTTAAATCGATTCAAGAACGAGAGAAAGAACGAATGCCCCGCCCCGGTATTTCGATTAAAATACCGAGAAATGGTATTTTTCGTAGAAATAGTATTCTTGCTTATTTTGATGATCCCCAATACAGAAGAAAGAGTTCAGGAATTACTAAATATGGAACTGTAGAGTTGCATTCAATCCTAAAAAAAGAGGATTTGATCGAGTACCGAGGAGTTAAAGAGTTTAAGAAAAAATACCAAACGAAAGTAGATCCATTTTTTTTCATTCCTGAGGAAGTACATATTTTCCCCGAGTCTTCTTCCATAATGGTACGGAACAATAGTCTCATTGGGATAGATACACTAATCACTTTAAATACAAGAAGCCGAGTAGGCGGGTTGGTCCGAATGGAGAGAAAAAAAAAAATAATTGAACTTAAAATATTTTCTGGAGATATCCATTTTCCTGGAGAGATGGATAAGATATTCCGACACAGTGGCGTCTTGATACCACCAGGAACAAATTATAAGGAATCAAAAAAATTGAAAAATTGGATTTATGTCCAATGGATCACACCCACCAAGAAAAAGTATTTTGTTTTGGTTCGACCCGTAACCATATATGAAATTGCGGACGGTATAAATTTAACAACACTTTTCCCTCCGGATCTATTGCGGGAAAGGGATAATCTAGAATTTAGAGTTGTAAATTATATACTTTATGCAAACGGTAAACCCATTCGGGAAATTTCGGGTACAAGTATTCAATTAGTTCGTACCTGTTTAATCTTGAATGGGGACCAAGACAAAAAAGGTTCTTCTATCGATGAGGCCCACGCTTCCCTTGTTAAAGTAAGTACAAATGATCTGATTCAATATTTCCTACGCCTCAACTTAGTGAAATCCCATACTTCGTGTATCCGAAAAAGGAATGAGCCATTAGGTTCAGGATTGATCTCTGATAATGAGAATAGGCCAGATCATGCCAATATCAATCCATTTTATTTTATTTATTCGAAGGAAAGGATTCAACAATCACTTAGCCAAAATCAAGGAACTTTTCGTAGGTTGGTGAATCGAAGTAAGGAATCCGAATCTTTGATCATTTTGTCATCATATAATTGTTTTCAAATGAATCCATTCAACGATGTAAAATATTATGATGGGATAAAAGAATCAATTAAAAGAGAGAAAAAACCCCTAACTCCTATTACAAATTCGTTAGGCCCTTTAGGAATAGTCTTTCCAAAGGACCCTTTTTATTCATTTTACCATTTAATAACTTACAATCCGATTTGGGTAACTAAATATTTATATTTACAACTCGACAATCTAAAACAGACGTTTCAAGTATTGAAATATTATTTAATGGATGAAAACGGGATAATTTATAATTCCGATCCGTGCAGTAACACCCTTTTGAATCCATTTAACTTGAATTGGCATTTTCTCCATCCTAATTATAATCATAATTATTGTGAAGAAACATCCACAATAATTAGCCTGGGGCAGTTTATTTGTGAAAATATATGTATAGCCAAAAAAGGATCACACCTAAAACCGGGTCAAGTTATAGTTGTTCAACTTGACTCTTTAGTAATAAGATCGGCGCAGCCTTATTTAGCTACTCCAGGATCAACTGTTCATGGACATTATGGGGAAATCCTTTCCGAAGGAGATACATTAATTACATTTATATATGAAAAATCTAGATCTGGTGATATAACGCAGGGTCTTCCAAAAGTGGAACAAATCTTAGAAGTGCGTTCAATTCATTCAATATCGCTGAACCTAGAAAAGAGGGTTGAGGATTGGAATGAGTGTATAACAAGAATTCTTGGAATTCCTTGGGGATTCTTGATTGGTGCTGAGCTAACTATAGCGCAAAGTCGTATCTCTTTGGTTAATAAAATACAAAAGGTTTATAGATCCCAGGGGGTACATATCCATAATAGGCATATCGAAATCATTGTACGTCAAATAACATCAAAAGTGTTGGTTTCAGAAGATGGAATGTCTAATGTTTTTTCACCCGGAGAACTAATTGGATTGCTGCGAGCTGAACGAACGGGGCGTGCTTTGGAAGAAGCTATTTGTTATCGAGCCATATTATTAGGAATAACCAAAGCGTCTCTAAATACTCAAAGTTTCATATCCGAAGCGAGTTTTCAAGAAACAGCTCGGGTTTTAGCAAAAGCATCCATCCGGGGTCGTATCGATTGGTTGAAAGGTCTGAAAGAGAACGTTGTTCTAGGAGGGATGGTACCCGTTGGTACCGGGTTCAACGGATGTTCAAGGCAACGTAACAACATTCTTTTGGAAACCAAAAAGAATAATTTATTCGAGGGGGAAATGAAAGATATTTTGTTCCACCACAGAGAATTATTTTCTTTTTGCATTTCAAATAATTTACATGATACATCAGAACAATCTTTTTTCGAATTTAAGGATTCCTAAAAAAGCGAATTCATCCTTTTATGGGCATTTGATTTGACAGTAGTAATAAAGATAATAGCGAATTGAAAGAAATGAACGGGTTGGATCTGTATCAACGACCAATTTCCATTATGAAGAGAAGGTTCCATGGGAACCATTTATTTTTTTCATCTTTTTTTTTTTATTTCGAAATAAAAAAAAAAAAAAGATGAAAAAAGTGTGGGGAAAAATGCCAAGAAGATCTTGGAACATCCATTTGGAAGAGATGATGGAAGAAGGAGTTCGTTTTGGTCATGATACTAGAAAATGGAATCCTAGAATGCTACCTTATAGCTCTGCAAAGCGAAAAGGTATTCATATTATAAATCTTACTACAACTGCTCGGTTTTTATCAGAAGCTTGTGATTTAGTTTTTGATGCAGCAAGTAAGGGAAAACAATTCTTAATTGTTGGTACCAAAAATAAAGCGGCTGATTCAGTATCGCGGGCGGCAATAAGGGCTCGGTGTCATTATGTTAAGAAATAAAGGCTCGGTGGTATGTTAACGAATTGGTATACTATAGAAACGAGACTTCATAAGTTCGGGGACTTGAGAACGGAACAAAAGACGGGGAGATTAAACCGTCTTCCGAAAAGAGATGCCGCTGTGTTGAAGAGACAATTATTTCACTTGCAAACAGATCTGGGCGGAATTAAATATATGTATGACGGGGTTGCCCGATATGGTAATAATTGTTGATCAGCAAGAATAATATACGGCTCTTCGCGAATGTATCGCTTTGGGAATTCCAATAATTTGTTTAATCGATACAAATTGTGACCCGAATCTCGCAGATATTTCAATTCCAGCGAACGACGATCCAAGAGCTTCAATCCGATTAATTCTTAATAAATTCGTATTTGCAGTTTGTGAGGGCCGTTATAGCTATATACGAAATTCTTGATTAATAATAAGATAAGTAAATTTTATGGGGAACGCCATAGAATCCATTTATTGAATCGGTTATTATTTTTGACTAGCAAAAACTAGGACAAAAGGGATGAAAAAAAGGGGAGTTCTGCGATTAGTTGATATTGCAAATATAGAATTTGTGTAGGCAAATCAAAAAGAAGACGGTTGAATCAAAATAATTCCTTTTAAAGTTCTATTTCTTTCAGGGGGTAATATGAATGTTATATTATGTTTATGTTCTATCAAAACACTAAAAGGTTTATACGATATATCCGGTGTGGAGGTAGGCCAACATTTCTATTGGCAAATAGGAAATTTCCAAGTCCATGCCCAAGTACTTATTACTTCTTGGGTCGTAATTGCTATTTTATTAGGTTCAGCCATTATAGCTGTTCGTAATCCACAAACCATTCCTACTGACGGTCAGAATTTCTTTGAATATGTCCTTGAATTCATTCGAGACGTGAGCAAAACTCAAATTGGAGAAGAATATCGTCCATGGGTTCCGTTTATTGGAACTATGTTTCTATTTATTTTTGTTTCGAATTGGTCAGGGGCTCTTTTACCCTGGAAAATAATACAGTTACCTCATGGGGAGTTAGCTGCACCCACAAATGATATAAACACTACCGTTGCTTTAGCTTTACTCACATCAGTAGCATATTTCTATGCGGGTCTTACAAAAAAGGGATTGGGTTATTTTGGTAAATACATTCAACCAACCCCAATTCTTTTGCCTATTAACATCTTAGAAGATTTCACAAAACCTTTATCGCTTAGTTTTCGACTTTTCGGAAATATTTTAGCTGATGAATTAGTAGTTGTTGTTCTTGTTTCTTTAGTACCTTCGGTAGTTCCTATACCTGTCATGTTCCTTGGATTATTTACAAGCGGTATTCAAGCTCTTATTTTTGCAACCTTGGCTGCGGCTTATATAGGCGAATCCATGGAAGGTCATCATTGACTATATAGTCTTTTTTTAGCTTAGCCTGATGCAATGTATGCGCCAATTCACTTAGGGAAGATAAATATACAAATAAGATATAAAAAGTTATAGACGATCTAGAGTAATTGTAAAAAAGTTTACGATATTTTGGGATTATAAAATAAAATGGATTGGTTAGCAAGGGAACAACTAGGTGTATGGAATCTAATCGCTCTTAAGACACCTCTTGTAAATATTTCGAACAATGAGTCTAGAATCCTGGTGACTTGAGGATACAATATTTTATTTGGTTTACGGTATGGGGGAAAGACATGTATATAGAATTTAGATATTAACTAGGTATATATGAACTAAAGATATATCTAATTTGTCGTACTATTTATTGTGAATTTAGATAGATAGTTCAATAGAAGTCTTTCCGTTTCGTCTGTAATTGTGAATTTAATATTGGGTGATTGTATCATTAACTATTTCTTTATTTTTTGTTTTGGTGCGAGGGACTTATCATGAATCCACTGATTTCTGCCGCTTCCGTTATTGCTGCTGGATTGGCCGTTGGGCTTGCTTCAATTGGACCTGGGGTTGGTCAAGGTACTGCTGCAGGACAGGCTGTAGAAGGGATCGCGAGACAACCAGAGGCAGAAGGAAAAATACGAGGTACTTTATTGCTTAGTCTGGCTTTCATGGAAGCTTTAACAATTTATGGTCTGGTTGTAGCATTAGCTCTTTTATTTGCAAATCCTTTTGTTTAATCCTAAAAATACATATTTTTTTTATTTCCTTGGATTTGCTGCTCTTGTTTTTTTCAAATTATAGTAAGATTAAAACTTAACTCCTACAATTAAACAATTAAATTACTTAGGAACAACAACCCACGGAAATATCCGATTTGAGAATGAGTAATTAACACTCCAACTCACTTTTTGCTTTACTTTCTTAGTCCAATGGAATAACTTTTTTTAGTTTTAGGAAGTATTGCAATTGTAACAACCGAGGTATTTCGCAATTGACCTGGATAAGACCTGGTACTTACTTGTAATCTAATTAAGTATAAGTCTTATTGGAAATTTCCAATTGAAAAAAAAAAACAATCCATTTAGAAATAAATATATTTTTTGATTATTTTTAGTATTTAGAAATAGTAAAATTCACAATAAAATAATACAAAAAGAATATAAAAAATTAGTATAACTATTAAGAAAGAGGAGATCGTATGAAAAATGTAACCGATTCTTTCCTTTACTTGGGTTTTTGGCCATCCGCCGGGAGTTTCGGGTTTAATACCGATATTTTTGCAACAAATCTAATAAATCTAAGCGTCGTGCTCGGTGTGTTGCTTTTTTTTGGAAAGGGAGTGTGTGCGAGTTGTTTATTTCAAGAATAGGCTGGGTACAACCAACTGCATTTTTTTTTAATTATAACTAGGAAAAAGGTGCATAATTACGCGAATTTCTTCTGAAAAAAAATATATTTAAGAATCATAGCATTTCGCGATTTATTGGTAAATATAGGTAAATATACTTTGATTCTCTATCAACCAATAATATAAATAATTATACAGGGTTAAAGATAGACCATTTGAAGTCTCGATGTAGCAGGGTACTCTTTCTACTATAACTACTAGGTTAGTTAATATGTTAATACCGAAAAATTTTCCAAACAAAAACAAATAGTTGGGATTTTATTTTCGATATAAAACACTCATGTCGATAAAATGATTTGAATCCGTTATTTGATTGTAAAAAAGATAAAAAATGGGTATTTTACCCCCCTTTTTATCTTTTTTATCCAATGCTGAATCGATGACCTATGTATAAGAAGTATAAAGTAAGAAGAATTCTTTGGATTTGAAAAAAAAAAAGAAACAACGTTGCTGACAATTTTTTGTTTAGTCAGAAGAGTCCTCCGAATATTATGTTCTTCAATTAATGAATGATCAGTTATCAATAGAGAGGAGAGGATAGGCTCATTACATTAAAAAAACCTATGGTAATTTCCATAAGGAATTGAATAAATTGAGCAGGAGAGCCAAATGAATCGAAAGATTCATGTTTGGTTCGGGAAGGGATCGTGGAAGTTTTGAAATGAATGG